TGGTTTCAGTACCTGCGGGATTATTAACGGTACCCTTTTTAGAAAATGTTAATAAATTCCAAAATCCATTTCGTCGTCCAGTAGCGACAACCGTCTTTTTGATTGGTACCGCAGTCGCTCTTTGGTTAGGTATTGGTGCAACATTGCCGATTGATAAATCCTTAACTTTAGGTCTTTTTTAATTTGATTCCAATTGTGAAATAATACAACTTGTGTATCTAGGGAATAGTCGCTTCAAAGCGAATTCTCCCTAGATACATTTATTCAATAAAATTCTGAATTTCTTTCAAATCGATGAATTCTGGTTACAGATTGAAAACCCATTTTCATCTTAATCTTAATTCAAAAAAAAATACAAAAGTCAAAAAAACAAATCCAATCGATTTGTAGATTTAAAACCTCTTTTTTAGTAAATCCATTGTGAAGTGTTTTTCTAGAATCCCCAACATCTGTTTTAGATCTTCTAGGCGAAAATATTCTATTTTCATCAGATCTTCTTGACTCTTATTCAAGAAGTCAAACAAATCAAATAATGTATATATGTTGGACTTTTTGAGACAATTATAAACTCTGGGAGATAATTCGGATTGGTCAATAAAAATGGATTGCAATGCTTTTTTTTTTTTTCTGAATTGATCCAATTTCTCGTGAAAACTAAAAGGAGATAAGGAAACTGTGTCTTGATTATTCTCTAAAGGTAAGTTTTCTTCTTCCTTATGTAAAAAGGGAATAAATAAATCAATTAAATTCCGAGAGGCTTCCTGAAGTGCTTCTTTTGGAGTTAAACTCCCATTTGTCCATATTTCCAGAAAGAGTATTTCTTGTTTTCCATTCCCATAGGAATGGATACTATGATTCACATTTCGAACAGGCATGAAGACAGCATCTAGAGGATAACTTCTATCTTGAAAGATATGTGGGCTTTTTATAAGATATCCACGATTTCTCTCAATTTCTAATCCAATAAAAAAATCAATTGGTTCTGTCAACCTAGCTATATGTTGTGTATTGTCGACGATTTCGACACAAGGCGGTAAGATGATATCTTGAGCAGTTACATATCCTGGGCCCCTAGCACAAATAGACGCGCTACAAGTTCCATATACATTACTTCTCAATACAATTTCTTTCAAATTCATTAAAATTTCATGAACCGATTCTTGAATACCTGCTATAGTAGAATACTCATGCGGGACGTTCTCAGATTTTACACGTGTGATACATGTTCCTTCTATTTCTCCAAGCAAAGCTCTTCGCATTGCAATGCCTATTGTGTCGGCTTGGCCTTTCATAAGTGGAGACAGAACAAAGCGCCCATAATGAAGACGCTTACTGTCTGTTCTTGATTCAACACAGTTCCACTGTAGTGTCCGAGTAGATACTGTTACTTTATCTCGAACCATAGTAATATTTTTTATTTGATTGAATTATTTATTTCTCTTGTTTCTCTTGAAATTTCTTCGCTGTTCATTTCTACACACGTCTTTTTTGGGGAGGTCTACAGCCATTATGTGGCATAGGGGTTACATCTCGTACAAAAGTTAATAGTATACGGCTTCGAACAATAGCGCGTAATGCTCCGTCTCTTCCTAACCCGGGACCCTTTATCATGACTTCGGCTCGTTGCATACCTTGATCTATTACTGTACGAATAGCATTTGCTGCAGCAGTATAAGCTGCAAAGGGTGTCCCTCTTCTCGGACCCTTAAAGCCGCAAGTACCCGCCGAGGACCAGGAAACCACGCGACCCCTTACATCTGTAACCGTGACAATAGTATTATTGAAACTTGCTTGAACATGAATAAGCCCTTTTGGTATTCTACGTGCACTCTTACGCGAACTAATACGCCTATTCCTACGCGAACCGACTCTCGACATAGCTTTTGCCATATTTTATCATCTCATAAATATGAATCAGAAATATATGGATATATCCATTTCAAATCAAAACAGATTTCTTATTTGGACACTGAGTCCTTTAGCAAGTCTTATTATCCTTGTCTTTGTTTATGTCTCGGGTTGGAACAAATTACTATAATGCGTCCCCGCCTGCGAATTAGGCGACATTTTTCACAAATTTTACGAATGGAAGCTCCTATTTTCATATTTTTTTCCTTTTTAAAAATCTACTTATTGGTAGAAAATAAGTTTCTTGAAATTTTTCATTTCAATTCATATTGAATGAATAAAACCCGCCTAATCTTTTGAATCCTTGTTTTCGAGTCGATAAATTATACGCCCTCTGGTTGAATCATAAGGACTTACTTCAATTTTGACTTTATCTCCCGGCAGTATCCGTATAAAACTACGTCGGATCTTTCCTGAAACATACCCTAGAATCAGATCCTCATTATCTAAACGAACCCGGAACATGCCGTTGGGAAGCGATTCAGTAATTAAACCTTCATGAATCCATTTTTTTTCTTTCATTCCAGGTAAAGCCCCCTTGAAGTATTCACTAATGGAAGAGAAAGGGTATTGGCCAACTCCTCCCTTTTCCTTATTCTCTTTATTCTATATACTATATATTTATTCTATATATATAAATAGAATATATAAATAGAATAGATTCTATCTATTATATATATAGAATCATTCATTGATCCCTTTTCCTTATTCTGTTTAATATTCTTCTTATTTTATTTTTTATTATCTATAATTCTAATTAAAAATTAATAATATAATTATCAAGATTTTCTTTTGAATAAAATTCCATATATTTTTCGAATAAAATTTCGTATATCATAGATACAATATCGAATTATATTGAGAAATAATAGAAATATTAGAACCATTAAATATCCTGGCAGTATAATAAAGGATAGTATTATTATATATCATAAAATATATCATAAAGCCTATTCCACAAAAAAAATAGAGTATTCTTTGCATTTTGGATCCTATACTGAAATTGAGTCTTATTCTTTTTCATTTTTTGCTCCTTTTCATTTTTCCTAAAGATATTTTTTTTTTATAGATTATATATGTAGGGGAATAATTATATTCTCTGATCTCCAAATGACTATTCCAAATGACTATTCTTACTAGTCATTTGGAGGATCAGAAATGAGGTAGAATAGAAATACTTAAGTACTGGAGAATACATTATGGAATCAATAAGAACTAGTTATCCTATTTATCCTATTTTTTTCTTATTTTATTATTTATTTATTATATAAATATATAAATGGATTACCATATATAACACAAGATTTCTCCACCGATTCCTTCTAGTCGAGCCTCTCGGTCTGTTATTATACCCCGAGGGGTAGAAAGAATTACAATCCCCATCCCACCTAAAATTCTAGGGATTCGTTGAGAGTTAGAATAGATTCGTAAACCGGGTCTACTGATCTGTTTTAAATTTAAAAAATTTCTATACGGTCTTTTCCTATTCCTTCTATGTCGCAGGGTTAAAACCAAAAAAGATTTGTTTTTTTCTTGATGCTTTCGAACGTTTTCAATAAAACCTTCTCGAACAAGTATTTGAACAAGATTTTCGGTGATATTAGTAGAGGCTATGCGAACAACTCTTTTTCTATCCATATCCGCGTTTCGTATAGAGGTTATTATCTCAGCAATAGTGTCTCTACTCATGATGAACTTAAATTTTTGTTTCCTCGAATTTGAATATAATCAACATGTTTTTCTTTTTTTTTTTTTTTAGTAGTAGTAATTTATATGATATATGAATATGAATTAAAAAAAGGTATATACGTGATACACAATCAACGAATTAAGTTATTTTTCTATTTCTTTCAAAATACCCCAAAGAAAGATAAAAAAAATCAACATCTCATTGTATTTTACAATACCTCAGGGGCTAATGAAACTATTTTAGTAAAATTGAATTGTCTCAATTCTCGGGGGATTGCACCAAAAATTCGCGTTCCTTTTGGATTTCCTTTTTGATCAATTACAACTGCAGCATTGTCATCATATCGTATTATCATACCGTTGTCGCGTTTAAGTTCTTTAGAAGTACGAACAATTACAGCCCGGACTACTTCTGATTTTTGTAGTGGCATGTTAGGTACAGCTTCTTTGATCACAGCAACAATAACGTCACCAATGTGAGCATATCGACGGTTGCTAGCTCCTATGATTCGAATACACATCAATTCTCTAGCCCCGCTGTTATCCGCTACATTTAAATGGGTCTGGGGTTGAATCATATTAAATTTTTGAGTCTATTCTTATTCTTACAATGCAAAGGATGAAGAAAATAAAATACATATTTTTGTCTACTGAAAAAAGAAACCCGCGTTTTGTTTTATCCACAAGATAAATTTCTCTCGGTTCTGTGTTTTTATCCCGAAATAAGAAATTTCGTTCGTATAGGCATTTTTGATGCTGCTATTAAAATAGCCCTTCTAGCTATATTTTCGGTTACCCCACTCATTTCATATAGTATTCGCCCCGGTTTAACAACAGCTACCCAATATTCAGGGGACCCCTTCCCCGAACCCATACGTGTTTCGGCAGGTCTTACTGTAACCGGTTTGTCTGGAAATACACGGACCCATATTTTTCCACCACGGCGTGCATTTCGTGTCATTGCCCGCCGGCCTGCTTCGATTTGTTTAGATGTGATCCAAGAAGGTTCAAGTGCCTGAAGAGCATATTTACCGAAAGAAATCTGATTACCTCGAAAAGATATTCCTTTCATTCTTCCTCTATGTTGTTTACGGAATCTAGTTCTTTTGGGGTTATAGTTGATGGTTGTTTCGGAATTCCATCTCTACTCCAGAACTGGACGTGAGAATTTCTTCTCATCCAGCTCCTCGCGAAAAAATCTTCAAAATGGAATTTCAATTAATTTGAATAGCTATTCAAAAATTAGAAATAATAGTTTTTTATAACGGCCCAATCAATTTTTCTTTTACTTTGTGCCTAACAATAAAAAATTCGCGCGCGAATGTTTACTCTTGCAGTCTCTATTTTTTCAGTCTTAACGCCCGGTCGGGATTTCTGAGATTAGATGCATTTTTTCTGGTTAA